TAGTATGGGATCCGTAGTCGGAGAGAAAATCACCCGTTTGATTGAACACGCTGCCAATCAAAATTTACCTCTTATTATAGTGTGTGCTTCTGGGGGGGCGCGCATGCAGGAAGGAAGTTTGAGCTTGATGCAAATGGCTAAAATATCGTCTGCTTTATATGATTATCAATTAAATAAAAAATTATTTTATGTATCAATCCTTACATCTCCGACAACTGGTGGAGTGACAGCTAGTTTTGGTATGTTGGGGGATATCATTATTGCCGAACCCAATGCCTACATTGCATTTGCAGGTAAAAGAGTAATTGAACAAACATTGAATAAAACAGTACCCGAAGGTTCACAAGCAGCTGAATACTTATTCCAGAAGGGTTTATTCGACCTAATTGTACCACGTAATCTTTTAAAAAGCGTTCTGAGTGAGTTATTTAAGCTCCACGCCTTTTTTCCTTTGAATCAAAAGTCAAGCAAAATCAAGTAGAGCACTAAGTTCAATTATTTTTTTTGTGTTTGTAGCAAAAAGTAGTTAGTTTATCGGAATCAAAGTAAATAAGATAATAATGGCCTTTTCTTTGGTGATAGAAGATCGAATTGTAGAAAGAATCAAAACGAAAGTTGAGGATAACTCTTTTTTTGACCTATATTCCTGATTACGAATCAAGAAACCTTTATCACCAAGAGTGAGTTCTTCCGTTCGTGAAATTAGTAAAATAAAACGAATTTGGTCTTGTCTTAGGTATATAATTTGAAATTTCAATATAGATAATAGAGTTTTGTATCTTTCTCTATCTACCGAAAAACCATTTTAGCTAAAAATCCATGTTGGGTCGGATTCGAACGAATCCTTCGATAATCGGTAAAAAACTCTTTATCTATTTTTAGAAAATTAGAAGACAAGAACAAAAGACAAAGAAATGAAGAAAAATAATAAAGTTTATTATCATTATCATACATATCTTTCTCATGGAGGAGATGAATAAGTCCATTTATTTAGTTCTACAGTTCTACATTCTTTGCACTTATTCTTATTATACGTACTCAGTTAGATTTAGATATATCGATACTTCGATCTATACTAAGAATTTAAAATTCTTCAAATTCTATTAATAATAAATATTATCTAATTAGAATTCAAATTCTTAATTTAATTATAATTATTACAAGATATCTTTATTTATATAATAACATAATAACAGATACAAATAGTAAATCGAGGTACCCCTTCTATGACAAATTTGAACCTTCCATCTATTTTTGTGCCGTTAGTAGGCCTAGTCTTTCCGGCAATTGCAATGGCTTCTTTATTTCTTCATGTTCAAAAAAACAAGATTGTTTAGATCCGCTGGGACCCAATCTCATCCATTTTTTTTTTTGAAAACGTGGACTTGTATCATAACACGGATATCTATTTATTGGAATATAGTATAACATGTGATTTCCACCGAACATAAAGGAAAAAACTCTTATGCCCGCAGAAACATGATATATGGATATATCAATTCTAGCAATTTTCAAATAGATCAGGATCTCTGGATGGCTGAAATGTAGTCGGTGAATCTATATGTATATCGATATGTATAGTGGGATCGTATTAAATAAAGAGTATGTTATTATTTTAGATTTAACCAATTTGATGAATTACTCCTAAAGGTTGACATCAAACTAGTGCTAGTTCACCTCAAACTAGTGCTAGTTGATGAGAGTTACTTCGGAAACAAAAAAGTAAAGTCAAATTTCTCTGGGGTATTATCTCAATTCCAATAAAATGCAATCGAGTAAAGTATGACTTGGCGATCAGACGATATATGGATAGAACTTATAACGGGGTCTCGAAAAATAAGTAATTTCTGCTGGGCCTTGATCCTTTTTTTAGGTTCATTAGGCTTCTTATTAGTTGGAACTTCCAGTTATCTTGGTAGAAATTTGCTATCTTTTTTTCCGCCTCAGCAAATCATTTTTTTTCCACAAGGAATCGTGATGTCTTTCTACGGAATTGCGGGTCTCTTTATTAGCTCTTATTTGTGGTGCACAATTTCCTGGAATGTAGGTAGTGGTTATGATCGATTCGATAGAAAGGAAGGAATAGTCTGTATTTTTCGTTGGGGATTTCCGGGAAAAAATCGTCGCATATTCCTCCGATTCCTTATAAAAGATATTCAGTCCGTTAGAATAGAAGTTAAAGAGGGTATTTATGCTCGTCGTGTTCTTTATATGGACATCCGAGGCCAGGGGTCCATTCCCTTGACCCGTACTGATGAGAATTTGACTCCACGAGAAATTGAACAAAAGGCTGCTGAATTAGCCTATTTCTTGCGTGTACCAATTGAAGTATTTTGATAAATTGAGAATCAGAACGTTCATTCAATTAAAGAAAACGTATATGAAAGAACCATAAAACGAAACTCTTTTTATGGTCTTTATGCGTTTTATGGTCTTTATGCGCACGCAATTCAATAACAAATAACAAATCGAAATAATAGATTCATCTCAGACGGCAAAC